AAATTGAAGATTTAGTTACGATTAGAAATACACTTTCTATCTTTATCCATGGATCCTTTACTCATACTCATTCAATTGGAAGTATTGATTGATCCAATTAAAAAAAAAAAAAAAATTATGTTTCGTAATTTCATAATCCAATTTTTCAATTTCTAATTGATTCTTGGATACAAATCACGAGAATGTATATTCTTCCTCGAATTTTTCATTGAAAGGTAAAGGATTTAATCCTTTTAAGAAAAAAAGTTTTTGCTCGGAATGGAATATTAATCAAACCGAGAGACCCCTTAACTATTCGGGGGTTAATAGAACGAATCACACTTTTACCACTAAACTATACCCGCTCCAATCCGATTATTGTATATAAATGGACTTTTTGTCGAACAAGAAACTCGGGCGTAATCAAAAGATAGGATCAGAAAAAAATGCATTGTGCACGAATCCATAGTTCCATTTTTTATTATATACATATTTTTCTTTTTTTTTTATTTCAGTAAAATATCAGTAAACAAAAAAAAAAAAAGAAAATAAAGAAGATAAGAAATTAAGATAAGAAATCACGCTTTGATTCTATATCAAAATAGGTCTTTTTATGACTTTTGTTGTTTCAATAACAAGCCTTTTTGTTTTGGTTTCAAATTAATTGTTTTCAAATTAAATAAATCATTTTATCTTATTACGATTGAACAAAAGAGGCCCGGCCCGGCTAGGTACTGATCAGGCCAAGCCGTGGAAATAAAAGGCCCTTTCGGACGAAATCAAAGAGGTTTTTTTATTTATTATTATTAATAGTATTTTTTTTTTTTTTTTCATTATTTCTATTTTTTCTTTTTTCTATTTATATATTATATAAAATCCAGAATTTATATATTAAACATATATTAATTAAATAAATCTATTCAAAAAATCTAAAAAATCTATGTTAAACATATTAACAAATATAGATTCCATTTTTAGATTTTATTTATATTGGATTTATATATTGGACTATTGTAGATTGTGTCGATTGGGTTGTTGATATCTCTTTCAAGCCTTTTCTTTATACATATATGTTATATGATTATAGAATTATATATAACATATATGTATACGTTTTATATCCATTTTATATAATATAATTATATAATATAAATGCTTTTATTTTTCTAAATGGTCTAAATGGAATTTTATTCTATATCATTCCGTATCTATTATATAAACTATTGTATATCTATATTTCTATATTATATATAATAAAATAATAAAAAATATAAAAAACACTAAAAAAAAGAAAAAAAAAAAAAGAAGGGTTTTTTTCAAGCCTTATTTTTGTGATGTAACATAGTAATTACTTCCTTTCAATTGGGGAGAGATGGCTGAGTGGACGAAAGCGTCGGATTGCTAATCCGTTGTACGAGTTTTTCGTACCGAGGGTTCGAATCCCTCTCTTTCCGTTTTCATCGATACCTTGTTATTTTCTTTCAAATTTCTCGCGAGTTCGGTGTGGAATAGATAAAATCCTACTAAGCTAAGAACGTTTTAAAATCAAGGAAGAAAAACCTTATTTATTTTTTTTTTTTTTTTATTCTTCACGTCCAGGATTACGCCCTGGATCGTTAGATAGGAATCCGAAGATAAAGAGAGAAACAAAGAATATTACTACCGTGTAAACAAATAGTTTGAGAGTAAGCATTACACAATCTCCAAAATTCTTTTTTAGGAAAAAAGAGAATAGATTCGCTATTTTTATTTTAGACCGCATACCCTACTATTTTTATTTTGTATTTTGACACCAAGAAATAAAGTTTTTTTTAGAAATAGAAAATGAAATTTTCAAAAAATGCATTTGTAATATTTATAATATAAGTGGAGTTTTTCATTACCAAAAATTTTCTTTCATACCCACAATTGGACATTGTGAGTACTCCAATAAGGCCTTTCAAGGGAAAAAAGGCAAGGGAAAAAAGGTCATAATAAGGAAATGGGTTGATCCAAATTTCTCGCGGCTGTACAAAAATTTCAATATTGGAATCGAGAGTTCATACTCTAAAACTTATCTAATCTTATCAAGTGTTATGTTAGAATTTTTTTTTTCGAATCAATCATGAATTTGGCTAGGACGTTATTAAAGATCTCATCGAAAACTTACAGCAGCCTGCCAAACAAAAGCTAAGAGAAAAAATAGCAAGGGTATTACTGGCATAACATCTACGATTGGATTCAAAAAAGCGTAGGCCTCTGGTAATTTGGCGACGAAAAAACCGTTTGAATAAAGGGCAGAATTAAGACAGATCCAGATCAAACTAAATATATTAAGCATAACAAATATTTTGTTTTTTTTTGTTATTGAAGATAATTGTATTATTTTGATTGAGTTATTAATAAGTTGAGTTATTGATAGAAGGGAAAATGAATAAAACTAAATAAGATAGACCCCAAAAACCTTCTTTGATTTGAACTCCCCCAATCAAAAATCCTTCAATTCTCAAATCAAAAGAGAATAGAATAAATCCTACTTTCATACAATATCTTAATTGAATTCTATGTAATGATCAATAAATTCAATTTAATTCTATATCGACCCATATTAAAATTCTAGCAACAATCTATTTATTTTATAGATATTTATACTGGAGTTGACGAACAACCAATACCAATATTAGTGTTTATTAGGGTCGAATAGAAATGGGGCGTGGCCAAGTGGTAAGGCAACGGGTTTTGGTCCCGCTATTCGGAGGTTCGAATCCTTCCGTCCCAGAGCATACTCAACCCATTATAGCATTATAATATATATAATGCTATATATCAGAAAAAAGATTGCCTTTTAAAATAAAACACCTTTCTGTTTAAGAGTATAATAATAAGAGTATAATATTGGATTGGAAAAATTTTATTAGTATAGTATTCTTAATAATTCTTCTCTGAATCATATCTTTTTCACAAATTGAATCGTGTTCAAATACCACGCAGATATAATTGGATCCATTTGTGATCCCTAAATGTTAAATATTTAACATAAAATATCTATAATTCCTTTCAGTAACAATTTTTGAGTCTATCTGTATAGGGGTCCCATATTATTGTTATTTCGATTCCAATTTTAGAAATCAGTATGAAAAAACAACAACCTTACCTTACACCAGTCTTTATCCACTAGTTCACTAAAAAAAGAAATTGGATTTTTTAGCTATCTAGTTTTTTAATCATTGATGGTTTAATACAAATATGGATTTATATTAGGATGCTAAAATGTGGTCCTTACTTGAAAATGTTATTCAAATAATGATCTCGAGTCCGGAAATTTTTCAATCACTTAAATCTTTTTGATGATTTCTTATGAGTTCGTAGTACTCGAAGAAGTGTGAAATTGGTAAATTTATCCTATCACTATCAAGTTACTTGAAGGTGCAGATTCAAAAAGAAATTTTTGATTTTATTCGTGGTATTTATATTTTATTTATATTTTATTATATTAAATAAACAAAAAATGAAATAAAATATAAAATATATGTTAAAATAAATATATGTATTGGGTGTTGGGGATTAAATTGAATTCGTTCTGAGACTTCGTCAGAACCCAGCCATTCATATTTCATATAGAAAGAAAAAGTATAGATTACTATGTACCGACCAAACCAATGACTATTCATGATTCCATAATTGAATCAATTACATACTGGTTCCAAAATAAAGGAATGTTATGGTAAAACTTCGTTTAAAACGATGTGGTAGAAAGCAACGTGCGACTTGAAGGACACGATCCGTTGTGGATTCTTACATCCGCCATTTTTTATTATACAGGAATTATAGACGAATGAAAGTGCTCTTGACTCGACATCGTTTCTTCTGTTTCACTAGAACTCTCATTTTTTTTGGGGGGGGTGATGTAAATCGTACATGATGGAGCTCGAGTAAAAAGTATTGATTCATTTCTCGGAGGCAAGAATCTAGGGTTAGTATTAATCAATAAATTGGGACAACTTCGTAAATATATTTGTAAATATATTTTCCATATATAAATCGAAAGGATCCAATTCAAGCAAGTTTCAAATTCCAAAGTCACATTTTTTGGAATTGGTAAAACTTTTTCGATCAAATCAAAAGTGTATTACACAAGAATCACTCAGTCGTATGATTCTTTGATAGAAAGAAATCATAAAAAAAGGGTATGTTGCTGCCATTTTGAAACGATTTAAAATCACCGAAGTAATGTCTAAACCCAATGATTCAAGGCAAAGATAAAGGATCCTGGAACAAGGAAATACCGTTTTCGATTGTCTCAACAACTAGATCAGAGTGCAGAATCAAAAGAGATTCTAAAAGAGACAGACAAAAGGGGGGTTAGAGACCACTCAATAAATGAAATGCTTAAAAGGTTTCCTTGAGTTATTTGAGCGTTATCCAACTTGAGTTATGAGGGTGCAAATTGTAAATACGAATAATTTTTTTGGTGGGGGAAAGAATAAGTACTTAAATCATAGTCTAGTTGATTTGATGATTTTATGGATATATTTGACCTTATCATTCTATACATAGATATAATTTCCAATTTTCTTGAGCCGTACGAGGAGAAAACTTCTTATACGTTTCTAGGGGGGGGTATTGTTCATCTATCCCAATGAGCCATTTATCGAATCGTTGCAATTGATGTTCGATCCCGAAGAGAAGGAAGAGATCTTCGGAAAGTGGGTTTTTATGACCCGATAAAGAATCAAACCTATTTAAATGTTCCTGCTATTCTATATTTCCTTGAAAAAGGCGCTCAGCCTACAGGAACTGTTCATGATATTTCAAAGAAAGCGGGGGTTTTTACGGAACTTACCCTTAATCACCAAACGACATTCAATTAATGAAAAATTAATGAAATATATCAAAATGAAATATATAATGAAATATATAAAATAAATAAAGAAGGTGGAGATCACTTGTCGAGAGCTTTGTATAGCCTTTTCTCTGCTATTCTCTTTTAATTTGTTATTCCTACTTTCGATTTTGCGTATTACCATTAATGGTAATGGGAGGTTAGTTGGAATTCTATGAACAAATAAAAAGGGGGATTAAGCTTTTTTCTTTTACTTATATTGATTGATTGACTAAATTCGAGCTTTTTTCGACTGCTTCTTTTTTTTTTCTTTATTACTTTTTTCTTACGTCTACATCCCTTATTTGTCTATATGTCGATTAGCTATGTAGTGCCAACCCAACACAAGTCCTTATTTATTTTTTTTTTTTTTTATTTATTTCAATTTACAATATTTTATTTTTTTCTAGTTCTCCATTGTATTCTTTTCTCAAATACTCATATTGACAACAGTGTATCGAATAAATATAATTCGATCGTGGATAAATGGATCTATTTTTCTCCGTGCCATAGATTTGATTTCATTCAAGGAATGGGTTCATTGGATTTTCTGTAATACAAGAAGTTTTTTTTGTATGATACAATTTGTTTTGCCATTTAAAATTCAATGTTTTGATTACGCCGTGCAATTCAACCTTTTTATTTATTTTATTATTTATTTTATTGGGATTCTGATTGTATCTACACATTCTAATTCTTTTATTCGGGTTGCTAACTCAACGGTAGAGTACTCGGCTTTTAAGTGCGGCTAGCATCTTTTACACATTTGTATGAAGCAACGGATTCGTCCATACCATCAGTAGAGTTTGTAAGACCGCGACTGATCCTGAAAGGAATGAATGGAAAAAGTAGCATGTCGTATCAATGGAGAATTCTGAGAATATTTCATTCTTTCTGGATATGTCCAAAACCTTGTTTAAATTGTTGGAATTCTTGGTGTGGCGGAAAAAAAGAAATTGGAAAATCAATTTCAAGTCGGGTCGAGTGAATAAATGGACAGAGCCCAACTGTGGCCCCAATTATAATTATAGGGAAACAAAGTGTAACGAGCTTTTGGTCTTCATTTTTGAATGATTATCCGAATGATTACCCGAACTAATTAGACGTTAAAACTATATTAGTGCTTGACGCGGGAAAGGCTTTTCCATGAGGGATTATCCATTTTTTATGAGTCCTACCTATTAGGTATTCTCCATTATGAGGTGGAGATAAATGTGTAGAAGAAGGCAGTATATTGATAAAGAGGTTTTTTTTTTTTTTCAAAATCAAAAGAGCGATTGGATTGCAAAAATAAAGGATTTCTAACCATCTTGTTATCTTAGACTGACCATAAACCACTTAGATGAAAAACGAGAGGATAGAGAGTCTGCCGAGGGTCTTACCTTTTTCCGAGGTATCTATTTTTTTCGTACTATAATACCTTGTTTTGACTGTATCGTACTATGTATCATTTGATAACCCAATAAACCCTTATCTCCGGTTCAAATCGAATTTCAAATGGAAGAATTTCAAGGATATTTCGAACTAGATAGATCTCAGCAACACGATCTCCTATACCCACTTATCTTTCGGGAGTATATTTATGCATTTGCTCATGATCATGGTTTAAATGGATCGAGTTTGCTGGAAAATGTAGGTTATGACAATAAATCTAGTTTACTAATTGTAAAACGTTTAATTACTCGAATGTATCACCAGAATCATTTGATTATTTCCGCTAATGATTCTGACCAAAATAAATGTTTTGGGTACAACAAGAATTTGTATTCTCAAATGATATCAGAGGGATTTGCAGTCATTGTGGAAATTCCATTTTCCTTACGATTCCTACGATTAGTATCTTCGAGGCCAGAAATCATAAAATATTCTAATTTACGATCAATTCATTCAATATTTCCATTTTTAGAGGACAAATTCCCACATTTAAATTATGTATCAGATGTACGAATACCCTACCCCATTCATCTGGAAATCTTGATTCAAACCCTTCGCTATTGGGTGAAAGATGCCCCTTCTTTGCATTTATTACGGCTTTTTCTTCACGAGTATTATAATTGGAATAGTTTTATTACTCCAAAAAAATCTATTTCTTTTTTTTTGAAAAGTAATTCAAGATTTTTCTTGTTCCTATATAATTCTCATGTTTATGAATACGAATCCATCTTACTTTTTCTCCGTAACCGATCTTCTCATTTACGATTAACATCTTCTGGGGTATTTTTTGAGCGAATTTATTTCTATGGAAAAATAAAACATCCTGTACAAGAAGTCTTTTCTAATGATTTTCCAGCGGTCTTATGGTTCTTCACGGAGCCTTTCATGCATTATGTTAGATATCAAGGAAAATCTATTTTGGTTTCAAAAGATACGCCCCTTCTAATGAATAAATGGAAATATTTTCTTGTCCTTTTATGGCAATGTCATTTTTATGTGTGGGCTCAACCAGGAAGGATCTATATAAACCAATTAGCCAACCATTCTTTCGGCTTTTTAGGCTATCTTTTAAGTGTGCGACTAAATCTTTCAGTGGTACGGAGTGAAATGCTAGAAAATTCATTTATAATGGATAATGCTATAAAGAAGCTTGATACATTAGTTCCAATTAGCCCAATGATTGGATCATTGGCTAAAATGAAATTTTGTAACGCATTAGGACACCC